CCTTAACTATATAAAGGATTATAGAACGAATCACACTTTTACCACTAAACTATACCCGCTACAATCCGATTATTGTATATAAATGAACCTTTTGTCGAACAAGAAAATGGGTCGTAATAAAAAGTTAAAAGAGTAAAAAGAAAGGATAGGATCATAAAATAATCATGAAAATTAGAGCGTTTACGTGTTGTATCAGAGAACCCAATGAGATTCGGAAAAGATAATTCATTAAATTTCAATAACTAAAAACGAAATAACAAGTGTTTTTTTGCCGGAGGTTTTTGACCTAGACGTCTCGACAAAACTACTTAAGCCATAACATACATGAAAATGTATTGTGCAAGAATCCACAGCTCCCTTTTTGTTATTTATTTACTTTACTAAAAAAAAAGGAATAAAGAAAATAAAGAATAAATATAAAAAATTAAGATAAGAAACGACACTTTGATTCGATATCATTTGATTCTATATCATAGAAATCAAAAGAGTTTTTATTTTTCCAATCGTAATAACAAGCAAGTATTTTAGTTTTCAAATAAAAAAAAAATTATTTATGATTCGTTGGAACAATAAATGGCGGGCCCGGCCTGGTCAGTACTTAGCCGGGCCGTGGAACTAAAAAGCACTCTCGGATGAAAAAAAATATTATGAAGGGCTCTTTCAATCCTTATTTTTTATAATGTAACATAGTATTATCCTTTTTCAATTGGGAGGAGAGATGGCTGAGTGGACTAAAGCGTCGGATTGCTAATCCGTTGTACGAGTTTTTCGTACCGAGGGTTCGAATCCCTCTCTTTCCGTTTTTGTTGATGACTTGGTATTTTCTTTCGAATTTTTCGCGAGCTCTTTTTATTTTTAATATTTAATAGTTAAAAATGTGTAATAGATAAAATCCTACTAAGAACATTTAAAAATCAAGCAAGGAAAACAAAAACCTTCTCTTTTATTCTTCACGTCCAGGATTACGTCCTGGATCATTAGACAGGAATCCGAAAATAAAGAGAGAAACAAAGAATATCACTACCGTGTAAACAAATAGTTTGAGAGTAAGCATTACATAATCTCCAAGATTTTTTTTAGTAAAAAAGAGAATAGATTCTCCGTTTTTATACCGCATACCCTACTATTTTTTTTTTATTTTGACACCAAGAAATAAAGTGGGGTGATCCAGATTTTTCGCGGTTGTACAAGAATTTCAATATTTGAATTGAGGGTGTAAGACTTATCTGATCTTATCAATTCTTTTCTTTGAATTTTTTTTTTTTCAATAAATCATGAATTTGTCTAGACATTATTAAATTAAAGATATCATCGAAAACTTACAGCAGCTTGCCAAACAAAGGCTAAGAGAAAAAAAAACAGGGGTATTACTGGCATAACATCTACGATTGGATTTAAAAAAGCGTAGGCCTCGGGCAATTTGGCGACGAAAAAACTACTTGAATAAAGAGCAGAATTAAGACAGATACAGATCAAACTTAATATATTAAGCATAACAAACATTTTGTTCTTGAGGATAATTGTATTTTATTTATTTTGATTGAGTTATTAATAAATTGAGTTTTTTATTATTTTATTATTATAAATATGTTATTATTCATAGAAAAGAAAAATGAATAAAAAGAAAATAAGATAGACCAAAAAACTTTCTTTGATTTGAACTCACCCAATCAAAAATCCTTCAATTCTCAAATCAAAAGAGAATAGAATAAACCATACTTTCATACAATATCTTAATTGAATTATATGTAATGATCAATAAATTCTGTTTAATTCTACGCCTACATGTATAAAAATTCTAGTAATCTATTTTATAGATAATAGATATTTAGACTTGAGTTGACGAACAACCAGTACCAATATTAGTGTTTATTAGTGTCGACTAGAAATGGGGCGTGGCCAAGTGGTAAGGCAACGGGTTTTGGTCCCGCTATTCGGAGGTTCGAATCCTTCCGTCCCAGAACATACCTGACCCACGATCATTTTATTAATCTATAATTTTATTAATCTATAATAAAAAATAAAATATATATCTATATCATAATCTATATCATAATAAAATAGATCAAAATAAAGATTGTCTTTTCGACCAGTCTTCCGTTTAAGAGTATAATATTGTTATAGAATGTGATTCTTATTTCTTTATAGAATGTGATTCTTATTTCTTTTTTTTTTTTTTTTTTTTTAATCATATCTTTTTCACAAATTTAATCGAGTTCAAATAACACGCATATGAAACGAAATTTTGATTTGTTAAATATTACTGATTTTACAATATGAAATATGAAAAAATAACAACCTAAATCTTCAATCTTTACTTACATCAGTCTTTTTTTTTATTAATCATTCATGGTTTAATCCAATATGGATTTATCTTTCTCTTAATGATGATAAAAAGCGAATGGTACTTACTGTAAAACCTTATGCAAATAATGATATAGGGTAGGAAACTATTCAATCAATTAAATCTTTTTAATGATTTCTTATGAGTTCTTGGTACTCTAAGAAGTGTGAAATTGTTGAATTTATCCTATCACGTTACTTGAAGATAATTTATCCTATCACGTTACTTGAAGATAGAGATTCAAAATAACTTGTTTATTCGTGTTTATTTATTCATGTTATGTTAGTTATAATTAAAAAAAAATTATAAACAATGGGGTTAAATTGATTGAATTCTTGTTGAGACTTCGTCATACATTATCCATTCTTCATATAGAAGAAAAAAGTATAGATTATTATGTACCGACCGAACCGATGATTATTCACGATTCCATAATTGAATCAATTACATACTGGTTCCAAACGGAAGGAATGTTATGGTAAAACTTCGTTTAAAACGATGTGGCAGAAAGCAACGTGCGACTTGAAGGACATGATCAGCTGTGGATTCTTACATCCACCACTTTTTTATATTATATAGGAACGAAAGTGCTCTTGGCTCGACATCATTTGTTCTGTTCCACTGGAACCCTCATTTTTGAGAGTGTTGCCATGTAAATAGTACACGATGGAGCTCGAGTAGAACGTATTGATTAATTTCTCAAGGGCAAGAATCTAAGGTTAGTATCGATCAATAAATTGGAACAACTTCGTAAGTATATTTTAGATATATAAATCTAAAGGATCCAATTCGATAAAATTTAAAAGTTAATTTTGTTGGAATTGGTAAAACTCTTTTGATCAAATCAAAAGTAAAGTGTATTACGTAGGAATCAACCATTCATACGATTCTTTGATAGAAAGAAATCACAAAAAATGGTATGTTGCTGCCGTTTTGAAACGATTTAAAGATCACCGAAGTAATGTCTAAACCCAATGATTCAAGGCAAAGATAAAGATCCTGGAACAAGGAAATACCGTTTTCAATTGTCTCAACAACTAGATCATATTTAAGAATCAAAATAGATTCTAAAGGAGACAGACAAAAAGGGTTAGAGACCACTCAATAAATTTAATACCTAAAAGGTTTCTTTTGAATTATTTGAGAGTTATTCAACTTGAGTTATGAGGATACAAATAATTTTTTTTTTGGGGGGGGGGGAGACTACGAAAAAGTATTTAAACTAAAATCAATAATATAATGAATTTGATGATTTTATGGATCTATTTGATATTATGATTCTATACATAGACATAATTTAGACATAGACATAATTTAGAATTTTCTCGAGCCGTACGAGGAGAAAACTTCTTATACGTTTCTAGGGGGGGGGGAGTATTGTTCATCTATCCCAATGAGCCATTTATCGAATCGTTGCAATTGATGTTCGATCCCGACGAGAGGGAAGAGATCTTCGTAAAGTGGGTTTTTATGACCCGATAAAGAATCAAATCTATTTAAATGTTCCTGCTATTCTATATTTCCTTGAAAAAGGTGCTCAACCTACAGGAACTGTTCATGATATTTCAAAAAGGGCGGGGGTTTTTACGGAACTTCGCCCTAATCAACAAATAAAATTCAATTAATGAAATAAAAAAAATGTGGATGATTTGTATATAGCCTTGTATAACCTTTTTGTTTCTTTGCTATTTCCTCTTTTGTTCTATTTATATCATACTAAATTTATTATTGTTACTATAAAAGAGTGTCTTTTATAACGACAAAAATCTATTTATATTTTATTGATATAAATTTTATTGATATATAGAAAATAGATAGAAAAAGATTAAGTGAATAAATAAATGAAGTAATCGAGTCTATAAATATAAAATTTTGAGATTACTGTCAATGAGTTAAGGAACAAATAAAAAAACACAAAGGATTTCACTTGCTTATTTTAGTGAATAAACCTCATTTTTTTTACTTAAATTTTTTTTTCCACCAATATTGTATCAATGTTGTGTTGTATAGAAATATTATATATAGTGCCAATCCAACACAAGTCCTTAGTTTTTTTTTTTTTTTTTCTTATTTTTTCTTAGAATTCAAATTGTCTAATTGATTGAAATTGGAATTGTTAGTTATATTTATAAATTGTTTTTTCTTTTGTATTCTTTTCTCAACATTCATATTGACAACAGTGTATCAAATAAATATAATCCGATCGTGGATAAAAGGATCCATTTCTATCTCCGTCCCATAGCTTTTATTTCATTCAAATAATGGGTTCTTGTATTTTCTGTGATACAAGAAGTCTTTTTTTGATTAAGATTAAACTCAATAAAATCTATATATACTATAGAATTAATGGATGACATAAGAGACAAGGAGCTATTTATAAATATTTTACTTTATCCCTATTTTTATCTGAGAATTTTTTCATCGGATCTGTTCATTTTTATTATGTTCAGAATCTAATCAATTAGAATTTTTAAAATTTGTGCTATTTTAATGTTTTGATTGGTTTGGATTGCGTTGTGCAATTCAATCTTTTTTTTATTGAGATTCCGATTGTATCTACACATTCTAATTATTTTATTTGGGTTGCTAACTCAACGGTAGAGTACTCGGCTTTTAAGTGCGGCTAGCATCTTTTACACATTTGTATGAAGCAAAA